TCTACCTAAATTGATCATGCTCAAATCAACCCTTCCCGGGGTATTGTCTGTCCCGATAAATAAAAAATTCCTGGAATAATATAATAAATAAAAGTATTGATATACTTGGAATTACAGAAGCAAATACCAATTTACTAAAAAAAGAAAAAAGTATCTAATCTAAAGGACTTATTTTCTTTTTTAGGATTAAACAAAAGGGTTCGCAAATAAAAGCGCTAGTGCCACAACCAGTCCATAAATTGTTAAAGCTTCCATAAAAGCTAGACTAAGCAATAAAGTACCTCGTATTTTCCCTTCTGCTTCTGGCTGTCTCGCAATACCCTCTACAGCTTGTCCTGCAGCAGTACCTTGACCAACTCCAGGCCCAATAGAAGCAAGCCCTACAGCCAATCCAGCAGCAATAACGGAAGCAGCAGCAATTAGTGGATTCATGGTGAGTTCCTCGTGTCAAAAAAAAAAAATGGTTAAGGATACAATCAACCAAGAAATTATTACTTTTAACTTCTAAGCTCTATTGGGTAGAAGTAACTAAAAGTGCAAATTGAAATGATAATCTAAATCGTCCGAACTACTTCGAGATCTCATTTTTAATTTCTAATCATTAGAGGTTTGTGTAAATCCATATGCTTTTCATTATTCTATTTCTCTTTTTTTCCAACCAACCACCCTTTCATTTCATTTTTTTTTTTTTACTCTTCGATATCCTTGAGTTCCCATTTTTTCCCTTCCTCTAATCCATAATAAAAGACGAAATACAGGAAGAACCCCTATTGAAATCGAACTAATCCAAATCCAATAGGAATCAAATCAAGATATACAATTGATAACAATATGCTGCATAGAACTGGATATTGAATCCAATTCTAAAATCATTCCTTAGAAAGCCGCACAAAAGATGACGGTCTTATAGACATTAAGGATATAGATCTAAGCGGATTTCGCTCCCCCTGAATGCATATATAATTTAACAATTCCGTAATATAGTCTATTCTCTCTCCTACAACTCTAGGTTATATATTCATACGCATTTTGAACTTGTTAGTTTTCTAACCAGGAGGATTATCTGCAACCATGCATGAATTGGGCTAAGGTAAAAAAAAAAAAGACTATTTTGAAAATTAGTCAATTCAATGATGACCTTCCATGGATTCACCTATATAGGCTGCGGCCAACGTTGCAAAAATAAGAGCTTGAATACCGCTTGTAAATAATCCAAGAAACATGACCGGTATAGGGACTACTAAGGGGACTAAAGAAACAAGAACAACAACGACTAATTCATCCGCCAATATATTTCCGAAAAGTCGAAAACTAAGCGATAATGGTTTTGTGAAATCTTCTAGGATGTTAATTGGTAAAAGGATTGGGGTTGGTTTAATATATTTCTCAAAATAACTCAATCCTTTTTTGCTAAGACCCGCATAAAAATATGCCGCTGATGTGAGTAAAGCTAAAGCAACAGTAGTATTTATATCATTCGTGGGCGCAGCTAATTCCCCATGGGGTAACTCTATTATTTTCCAAGGTAAAAGAGCACCCGACCAATTCGAAACAAAAATAAAAAGGAACATAGTTCCAATAAAGGGAACCCAGGGACCATATTCTTCTCCAATCTGAGTTTTGCTCAAATCTCGAATAAACTCAAGGACATATTCGAAGAAATTCTGACCGTCGGTTGGGATGGTTTGTGGATTCCGAACAGCTATGATAACTGAACCCAGCAAGATAGTAATTACGACCCAAGAGGTGATGAGTACTTGGGCATGAATTTGGAAACCTCCTATTTGCCAATAGAAGTGTTGGCCTACTTCTACGCCTGATATATCATACAACCCCTTGAGTGTTTTAATGGAACATGGTGTAATATTCATATTGTCCTCTGATAAAAATTGAACTTCAAAAAGGAATTCTTTTGATTCAACCATCTCTTTCTCAACTCAGCAACTTGAAGTATTAATCTTATATTTAGGATACCAAGAAATCACATCAAATGATAATATATATCAATACCCTCTAATATATATCAATATTCCCCTTTTTTTATCTATGCAAAACAAAAAAAATAGTAACTGATCCCATAAATCTACGTAGTTGCTTAAGAATTCACTATTCTTCTTAATCTTAATCAATGATTTCTTATATAGAGAGAACGGCCCTCACAAATTGCAAATACTAATTTGTTAAGAATCAATCGAATTGAAGTCATAGTGTCATCGTTGGCAGGAATCGATATATTCGCGAGATCTGGGTCACAATTTGTATCGACTAAAGAAATAGTAGGAATCCCCAAAATGGCGCATTCCCGAAGAGCTATATACTCTTTTTGCTGATCAAGGACGATCACAATGTCAGGCAACCTCGTCATATATTTAATCCCGCCAAGATATCTTTGCAAGGTAGATAATTTTCTCTTTAAGATTGCCACATCTCTTTTTGGGAGATGGTGGAATTTTCCCATCTTTTCTTCCGCTCTTAAGTCTCTAAATTGAGAAAGTCTAGTTTTGGTAATCGACCAATTCGTTAACATACCACTGAACCACTTTTTATTAACATAATGACAACGAGACCTTATTGCAGCCGATGCTACTAAATCTGCTGCTCTTTTTTTGGTACCAACAATTAAGAAGCTTTTTCCCTGACTTGCTGCATCAAAAACTAAATCACAAGCTTCTGATAAAAAACGAGCTGTTCTAGCGAGATTTGTAATATGAGTACCTTTACGCTTTGCTGAGATGTAAGGGGCCATTTTAGGATTCCATTTCTTAATACCATGACCAAAATGAACTCCCGCTTCTATCATCTCTTTCAAATTGATGTTCCAATATCTTCTTGTCATTTTTTCCACACTTCCTTTTTTTTTTCTTTTTTTCGTCTTACCATTATGGAATTGATTTATTTTTGAAGATTAAGAAAGAGCCGAAATATCTTGAAATAAATAATAATTGTTCCGATGGAACCTTCTACTCAGAATTGGCCATTGATACATGATATAAAGACAGCCTTAATAAATTAACTGACTTCTTTTATTTAGTAAAATAAAAAAAATACAAAATCTAAAATCAGATCTGTTAGCATTCTAAGGTCAAAAGTCTAGTTTCAATTAAAGTAAAAAAATCTGCTTTATATCCTTTATATATCCTTAAATCGTATAAATGGGAGTAAATGGGGGTTCTGATGTCTCATAGAAATTGTTTGTTACGTCAGAATCAGAAGAAACTAGTTCTGTATGGAGAAACAAAATGTCTCTCATTTCCGGCGTGAATAGATTTTTTTTTTTTATTTCCAAATAAAGGTTCTTGTCTTGTGGGAAACGATGCACAAATTTTTGGAATCCGGTCCCAACAGGGATAATTCCCCCCAGAACTACGTTTTCTTTCAGGCCTTTCAACCAATCAATACGACCTCGTAGGGCAGCTTTTGCTAAAACTCGAGCAGTTTCTTGAAAACTTGCTTCAGATATGAAACTTTGGGTATTCAGGGAAGCCCTTGTTATTCCCAATAAGATTGCCCGATAATAGATCGATTCATCCAAAGCTCGCCCTGCTCGTTCCGCTCGCAATAGTCCTATTAATTCCCCAGGTAAAAAAACATTAGACATTCCATCTTCGGAAACCCGTACTTTTGATGTTACTTGGCGTATAATAATCTCTATATGTCTATTATGGATCTGTACCCCTTGGGATCGATAAACCTTTTGGATCTTATTAACCAAAGAGATACGACTTTGGGCGATGGTTAGCTCAGCTCCAATCAAGAATCCCCAGGGAACCCCAAGAATTCTTGGTATACGCTCATTCCAATCCTCAATTCTCCTTTCGAGATTCGGCGATAGTGAATCAATTGAACGCGCTTCGAATATTTGTTCTACTTTTGGAAGACCTTGCGTTATATCACTAGATCTCGATTTTTCATATATAAAGGTAACTAACCTATCTCCTTTGTAAAGGATTTTTCCATAATGACCATGAACAGTTGCTCCTATAGTAGCCAAATAAGGCTTAGCTGCTCTTATAACAAAGGAGTCCATATTAACAATGAAAATTTGACCAGATTTTTTTATGTGCGATTTAAATAGACATACATTTTCGCAAATAAATTGTCCAAGGTGAATTATTGCCAATGTTTCCTCCCATGAGTCATGATGGAGAAAGTGCCAATTCAAATGGAATGGATCCAACATGATGTTACTGTTGAAATTCGACATCCTTTTATTTTCATCTATTAAAGAGTATTTAAACCCTTGAAGTACTTGGAAGGTTTGTTTCAAATTGTCAAGGTACAAGTATTTTTTTAACAAGATCTGATTATATGTTAATAAATAGTAAGACGAAGAAAAATTTGATGTACTAGGTACAATAGCGCCTAAGAGCCCAAAAATATCTCGAATAAGAATTCTAGGATTCGATTCTTTTACCGCACTGGGATATTTCGAATTCTTCAATAAACCAATTTGAGAACAGTTGGATGCCGACAAAATCATCAAAGATGGGCATTCTTTATTTCGATTCAACAAGGTACCAATAGCTTCTTGATGTTGGCTAAGTGATTGAATCTTCGCCTTGAAATAAAAGGAATTGGTATTGTTGCGATCTAACCTATTATTGGGAGTAGGTCCTGCACTTGTCCTATCATACCTTCTTCTTGTATATGAAATAGTGGACTTGACTAACTCCATTCTTAGGAAATCGCGAATCAGATCATTTGTTCTTAACTCAACAAGGGAAGCACGAGCCCCCTCTTTTTCTTCTTGTTCCCAATTCACTACCAAGCAAGTTCGAACGAATTGACTATTCGTGTGATAAATTCTTTGAGTTAACTTGCTATTTTCATGAGAAATAAAATTGACAAGTCGAAGTTGGAGATTATCCTCTTCTTGCAGGAGATCTTGCGGGAAAAGTCTTGCTAGATTTCTCCCTTCGTCCATTTCATATGCGACTGCAGGTCGAACTGAAACAAAATACTTTTCCTTGCTTTTAAGAATTTTTTTTCGTTGAACATAAACCCAATTTTTTCTTTTTTTTGAGTCCTTAGAATCTTTTTTTTCTCTTTCTGGTGGTATCAAACTGGCGCCTAATATCTTATCTGCCTCTTCAGGAAAATGAATAGCTCCAGAAAATATTTTTAGTTCCGTATGGCTTTTTTTTCTCTTAACTCGGACCAATCCACCTAGTCGACTTCTTGTATTTTTTGTGAGTTGTGTATCCACTCCAATAATACTATTGTCAAGTACCTTTAGGGATGAGGATCTCGGCAAGATATGCAGTTCTTGAAGAATGAAAAAAAACCGATCTACTTCTTTTTGGTATTTTAGACTAAATTCTTTTGTTCCTCGATGCTCAATAAAACCCTCTTTTTTTAAGATAGAATCTTCCTCTGGGCTCCCATATTCCTCCTCTGAGTCTTCCTCTGATTCTTCTTCTAAAGCCCCATATTCGTTCTCTGAGCTATCTTCACGGCTCCCATATTCTTCTTCCTCTAGAGTTCCATATTCGTCCTCTCGAGTTTTATATTCGTTCTCGGGGTTCCCATATTCTTCTTCTGAGTCTTTCTCTAGAGTCCTATACCCGGCCTCTAGGATCCCGTATTCATCTTCTAGGGTTTCATATTCGTCTTCTAGAGTCCTATATTCGTCTTCTAGGGTTTCATATTCGTCTTCTAGAGTCCTATATTCGTTCTCTGGGCTCTCATATTCGTCCTCTGAGTTTTCCTCTAGAGTCCTATACTCTTCCTCTCGGGTCCGATACTCTTCCTCTAGGGTCCTATATTCTTCCTCTAGGGCCCTATATCGAAATTTAACAATTCCTGAACCCCTTTTATCTTTTCTGTATCCCGGATCGTCAAAAAAAGCAAAAATAGTATTTCTACGTAAAACACCCATAAAGGGTATTTCAATCGAAATCCCCAAACAGAATATTAGCTCTTTTTCTTGTTCTTGATGATATTGTAATGGAATGACGAACCTATTTCTTCGCTTTTTCGCCAACAAATCCGAATTATCTTGAAGAATAGAAGGATAGACAAAATTCCAATGATTGTTGGACACGATTCGATCTGGCGTTAAATAATTAAGAATTTCCTTATCTTTTTTACCAAAAGTATCCAACAGTCTATGGCTTACCCGATCATTAGCCATTGAGAGGTCAAAGATATATCTTCCGTCAAGAGAAAAAGAATAAGTATTCATTTGATCTTGATCCTTGTGCAGCGAAAAGGATGCTATACTGGATCTGCACATACTTACTGATAATATCCATAAATGGCTTGTTTTTGGTAATCGACGAAGATTACCATATTGATATTCGGGCGCATGGTAAACATCAGTACTCCAGTGCATTTCCCCGTCTGATTCGGAATAAATATGCTTTTGTACCTTTTCTTTAAAATGTAAAGTGGATGTTCCGGCACGAATCTCCGCAATTACTTGTTCGGATTCTACATATTGATCATTTTGCACTAGAATAAGGCTTTTTAAGGGAATATTCACACTATGTAGAATATCTTGACTCTGAATAGTTACACGCAAGTCTATATAGCATAGAAAAGCAGGTTGCCCATGACGGGTACGTGTGGGGTGAACCAAGTTCTCATTGAATTGGATTTTTCCATTCGAGGGGGATCGTACAAGGTCAGCAGTACCCCCTGTGAATACTCCACCAGTATGAAAAGTTCTTAGTGTTAGTTGAGTCCCCGGCTCCCCAATTGATTGACCTGCAACAATACCTACAGCTTCTCCCAATTCGACCAGATCGCCATGAGTGGGACTCCGCCCATAACATAATTGACAGATCCAAGATGTGCTCCGGCAAGTAAAAGGGGTTCTAATATATATTGGTTGTGCCCGAAACGGTTGTGCTCGAAAGGCAGTTATGAATCGATTGACTAATCCAATTCCAATATCTTGATTTCGAGCAGCAATGCATCGTGAACCAATATATATATCGTCTGCTAATACACGACCAATTAGTGTTTGGACAAAAAGTTTTTCTGTCATCCCATTTTGAGGACTCACAGAAATACCTCGGATAGTACCACAATCTCTTCTACGCACAATAATATGTTGAACTACTTCAACAAGTCTGCGTGTAAGATATCCAGCATCCGCTGTTCGTACAGCAGTATCTACAACCCCTTTGCGGGCTCCGTAGCAGGAAATTATATATTCTGTCAAAGAAAGTCCCTCGCGTAAATTGCTTTGAATAGGTAAATCAATCATTTGTCCTTGAGGATCCGCCATTAACCCTCTCATCCCTACTAATTGGTGTACCTGGGATGCATTTCCTCTGGCTCCTGAAAAAGACATTAGATAGACTGGATTAGAAGGATCCGTTATCCGAAAATTCGAATTCATTTCTTGTTTCAAATATTCACTTGTAGCATACCATATTTCAACAGATTGGCGTAATTTTTCTACTGCGTGTACAGCCCCATAATAATAGTGTTTCTCCAAAAGAAAACTCTGTTGTTCCGCATCTTGGACTAACCATCCTTTAGAGGGTATTGTTAAAAGATCCTCGATTCCTAAAGAAATTGATGTAGTAGTGGCTTGATGGAAGCCCAGAACCTTTATTTGATCCAGTATATGGGATGTATATCCCATTCCGAAATGATCTATTAATCTGCTAATAAGTCGTTTCATAGCAGTTCCGTCTATCTCTTTATTATGAAAGACCAGGTTGGCCCGTTCCGCCATACATAAGTACCCCCTTTTTTGACTTGACTGAGTAGGATTCGACAATTGCTGAGTAGGATTCGACAATAGGCCTGAGTCAGTGATTCGAAAACTTCATTTACCTCCTTCCCTCAATCTCAATCTGAATTTGCGTGGCAAAAAGGATGGTACTAGCGAAATCGGAATGCCCCCCGAAAGGGGCATCGCCGAATCTAACTTCCTTGTTTAGATTTAGATAGTGTATGAATAGGCCCGACTAAATCCTTGTATGGCTTCCTCTATTTCTCTATAAAAAGAAATATGACCAAGAGTGGTTCGAATGTATATAGAACGGGTTTCTTTTTTTCTATTTCCGACTATTAGATAGTGGGCATAAATCTCATGATAAGTCCCAAAAGATTCATATTGAACTTCAATCGGAACTTCTCTTGATCCAATGACACGTTGATCTAGTTTCCATCGGAGCCACAAGGGACTGTTTAAACCGATTCGTTTCTGTCTATAAGCTCCCAGTGCATCATAGGAACTAGAAAAATGGGGTTCTTTATCTTTCGTATAATAATTATTATTGTAGTTTACTTTTTTATTTGGATAGTTTCCGCAACTATTATATCTATTTGCACAAATACCTCGACGATTTCCAATCGTTAATACATAAAGTCCGATAAGCATGTCTTGGGTTGGCACGCAAATAGGATCTCCAATAGCGGGAGACAGGAGATTCATATGAGAAAACATAAGTAAACGGGCTTCGGCTTGAGCTTCCAAGGATAAAGGTAGATGAACAGCCATTTGATCCCCATCAAAGTCCGCATTGAAACCTTTACACACTAATGGATGTAAACAAATAGTACGCCCCTCTACTAAAGTGGGTTGGAAGGCCTGTATGCCTAATCTATGCAGGGTAGGTGCTCTGTTCAACAGTACGGGATGCCCCCGCATAACTTCTTGAAGTATTTCCCATACAATGGGTTCCTTTTCCCAAATTTTCCTTTTAGCAATCCTGACATTAGAAGTAGCACGTTTCGTGATTAAATCGCGAATTACAAATAGCTGAAAAAGCTTTATTGCTATCTCTAAAGGTAATCCACATTGATGTAATGAAAGCGAAGGACCCACAACAATGACAGAACGCCCCGAGTAATCGACCCGTTTCCCAAGCAGAGTCTCGCGAAACCTCCCCTCTTTACCCTCAATTACATCTGAAAGTGACTTGTATACTTTATTGTGACCATCCCTCGTCGGTTGCCCACGAGACCCACTATCAAGAAGTGTATCCACGGCTTCTTGTACCAATTTTTCCTGGCACATTACTAAATCTGCTGGCGCTAATTCACTTCTTTTTAATAGATAGGCAAGGTTGTTGTTCCGACGGATAACTCTCTTATAAAGTTCATTAATATCCGAAGTCACTACTTTATCCCCAGACCTATAAACAATGGGTCTCAATTCGGGAGGAAGAACCGGTAATAAGCACAAAACCATCCATTCTGGTTCTACATTTGTTTGAATAAAATGTTTCGCCAATTGCATTCGTCTAATTAAAAAAACTTTTCTTATTCGTCTTTTTCTATCTTCCCATTCATCTCCACTATACCCCTCGTCTTCTAATTCCTTCCATTCAACCAAGGAATTCTCTATAATAATTCGCAAATCCAAATCCGCTAATTGTTCTCTAATAGCACCTGCTCCTGTCGCAATTTCCCGATTTCGAAATGTTGCAAAGCCTGGGGTAGAAAAAAAGGGAGAAATGCTGTGGTTACAGGATGAAATTTCATCTTCGAATAAACCTCGTAATCGCAAGAAAGTAGGTTTTTTAGCGCTGGGCCTAGCAAAAGAGAAATCGCCATATACTAAGCCTTCCAATTTCTTAAGAGGTTTATCTAAAAGATTCGCGATATAACTAGGAAGACCTTTTAAATACCACACATGAGTCACTGGACATGCCAGTTTGATGTATCCCATTTGATATCTTCGTATCCGAGAATCAACAAATTCTACCCCGCATTTTTGACAAAATCTTTCGTCTTCATTTTCAGCTACGCTCGCTCGAGAATTTCCACAAGCACAAATTCCACTTTTTATGGGTCCAAAGATTCTTTCGCAAAACAATCCATCTTTTTCTGGTTTATCGGTTTTATAATGAAAAGTGGAGGGCCTTGTGACTTCGCCAACGACTTCTCCATTAGGTAGGATTTTGTTAGCCCAAGCCTTTATTTGTTGAGGGGAAACGAGTCCAATTTGAAGTTGTTTATGTTTATATTGGTCAATCATAAAATAGAAATAAGAAAAGAATTTATATTTATTCTGATCAAACATCCTCCCTATTAACCTGAAAGTTCTTCTCAGATACAAGGAAATGGTTCAGTTCTAGAGCCAAAGATCGTAGTTCTCGAACGAGCACTCGAAAAGATTCTGGAGGATCCTCGTGATTAGGCACTCTTTTTCCCCAGATCGTAGCATTAAGTATTTCTTGGCGAGCTATAAGATGATCAGATTTATAAGTAAGTATCTCTTGTAAAATATGAGCAACACCAAATCCTTCTAAAGCCCAAACTTCCATTTCTCCTACTCGTTGTCCCCCTTGTTTGGCTCTTCCTCTAACGGGTTGTTGGGTAACAAGTGAGTAGGGCCCAGTAGAACGTCCATGGATTTTCTCATCAACTTGATGAATTAATTTTAAAATATAGGACTTCCCTATTAGAACAGGTTGTTCGAAGGGATCTCCTGTTCTTCCATCAAATATTCTGCTTTTTCCCGGGTACTCGGGTTCAAATACCCATGGATTTTGTGTTTGTTTACTGGCTTCATATAATTCCGAAAACACAAGTTTTCTTGAAGCCTCTTGCTCATATCTCTCATCAAAGGGTGCTATTCTATAATGTTTCTTTAGCAGATCCCCTGCTAATCCGAGCGAGCTTTCAAATATTTGTCCCACATTCATTCGTGAGGGTACTCCTAGGGGATTGAAGACCATATCAACAGGTGTTCCATCTTGCAAATAGGGCATATCTTGCCTAGGCAAAATTTTGGAAATGATCCCCTTATTCCCGTGTCTTCCTGCTACTTTATCCCCAACTTTGATTTCACGTTTCTGTAAAATATATACACGAACCATTATGTCGAGGGGGTCCCTCTGGATCCATTTCACATCGATAACCCGCCCTCTTCCACCTATAGGTAGTTTGAGAGAAGTTTCTTTTGAAGTGGATACCTCAAGACCAAAAATGGCCCGTAATAATCCAGCTTCCGCGATATATGAGGATTCGCTCGCTATCTGAGGCGTTAATTTACCTACTAAAATATCGCCTGTTTCTACCCAGGATCCCAACCTCACAACTCCATTTCTGTCCAAATTGCGGAGTAAATGTTCTTCTAGATGTGGTATTTCTTTAGTGATTTTTTCAGCGGAGCCTTGGCTTGTCGTATCCGTCTGAATTTCATATTTTCGGATGTGAAAAGAAGTATAAATATCCTCATATACCAAACGTTCGCTAATTAGTACTGCGTCTTCAAAATTGTAACCCTCCCACGGCATATAAGCTACTAAAACGTTTTTTCCTAAAGCAAGTTCCCCACCAACTGTAGCCGCTCCCTCCGCTAAAATTTGCCCTTTTTTAATGGATTTACCCCTCGGAACCCGAGGTTTTTGGTGCATACAAGTATTTTTGTTAGAGCGCCGATGGGCAACTAGAGGAATACTTACAATCTTCCCACTACTTGATAAAAGGATCTTGTGACTATCACTAGAAACGATCTTTCCCGCACGTTCGGCTATAATGGAAACCCTCGAATCTAGAGCTGTTTGGCGTTCCAATCCAGTCCCAACAATGCACTTCTCGGACCGAGAAAGTGGAACTGCTTGGCGCTGCATATTAGAACTCATTAAAGCCCGATTCGCATCATTATGCTCAATAAAAGGAATGAGAGAACCTCCAATAGAAAAATATTGGAAAGGAAAAATACTTCTAACATGAATCTGTTCCCATGCAATAGTCAGGAATTCTTGACGGTATCTAGCTGGAACAACTTGTTCTTCCTGAATACCCTGATTCAAGGACAAAGAATTTCCTGCTGCTATCATATAATATTCATCTCTATTTGGTGATAAATAAACCACCTGTCTCTCTTTTTTTTCTTTTGCTTTCTCAGATATTTCATAAAACGGACTCTCTATAGATCCCCACCAGTGATCAATTCTCGCATGAATAGCTAAGGATCCAGTAAGTCCAACATTGATGCCTTCGGACGTGTCAATTGGACAAATACGCCCATAGTGACTCGGATGAATATCTCGGCTCCGAAAACTTGCAGTTCTCCCCGTCAATCCTCCAGGACCCAAACAACTCGCTTTTCGCCCATGAACCGTTTGTGTCAATGGATTGGTTTGGTCAAAAACTTGAGATAAGGGGTATGTGCCAAAAAAGGTCTCATAAGTAGTTATTAATAAAATCGAAGTTGAAGTTGGAGTTACCAAAGTTTGTGGAGTCGGTTTCGATTGACGTATGAATACTCTACGGATAGTTTTTTGAATCGCATGTTGTAAACGGCCAAGAGCCAGTCCGAATTGATCTTGTAACAGATCTGCAACCGAACGAATACGTTTATTTTTCAAGTGATTCATATCGTCATCGTCAAGTATACCCGTTCCAAATTTCATTCCAATTAAATGATCCGTAGCAGCCAATACATCTCGTGGTAACAAGAATGTATTGTTCTGAGGTATATTAAGATTCAGTCTCCGATTCATATTTCGTCGACCAACTCTTCCTAATTCACATTTTTGTTGAAAAAATTTCTTTTGTAATTCCTCACATAAGGACTCCGAAAATACCAGGTCCCCACCTACACAAGCAAATTGTTGATAAAACTCCAAAATAGCTTTTTCTTTTGACTCAATCCTCTTTTTCTCCTTAGCATTCGGGAAAGACAAGAAAATTTCGGGGTAGGAAACATTATCTAAAATTTCTCTTAGATTCGAACCCATAGCTGATGATAGAACTAAAATAGATATCTTTTGTTTTCTACTCACGCGAGCCCATATCCTTTCTTTTTTATCAATTGCTAATTCCGATCTTCCTCCCCAATCTGATATTATAGTCCCGGTGTATATAGAAATTCCCTTATGGTCTAATTCGGAGCGGTAGTAAATACCAGGACTTAGCAATATTTGATTGATCACAATTCGGTATATTCCATTTATTATAAAGGTTCCTAAGGAATTCATTATAGGAATGTTTCCAATAGAAATGGTTTGCTTTTGCACATCGAAACCAAAAATTAATCTCGCAGATACATATAATTCAGAAGAATAGGTGAGTGATTCATACACAGCATCCTTTTCTTTTATCGAGGGTTCTAGCAATTGATATCCTTTCGCAAATAATTGAAATGCAATTTCGTGATCTGGATCTTTAATTGTTGGAAACTTCTCAAGTTCTTCTGCCAAGCCTTGATTAATGAACCTACAAAATCCCTCGAATTGGATCTGACTAAATCCGGGTATTGTGGACATTCCCTCATTTCCATTCCGGAGCATCTTAATCTTAAGTTTCCTATTTATCGAAGAAAAATTCCATTATCAGCTCACTCTTTATCAATCCCTACGGATCAATCTAGCAATCATGGAATCTATATTCTGTTTACTGAATCACATGAAATTCTAGGGAACTCCACATACGTATTTCATATATGTATTTCATACATATGAATAAAGATAATTTTGGCGAAAGTTCGACTTTGGCAGGGATAGAAATGGAATTAAAATGAATTGATAAAAAATAAAGGATTTCGTTGTAGAATCCTAAAATAAAGTACTTACTTTCTTTTTTAAGTACTTGCTAATCTAGTTATCCACCTATTCACATATCCTTTCTTTTATCGTAATTTCACTTGTGTGGGCCAATAAAAGAAGGCCAGGCCATAATCTATATCAGAGCAAATTTCCTCTTTTTATTCACGATATTTAATGCAATGAAAAATTAAAGCACGATTCCCCGTAGGGATATGTACATAAGGGGGATCTGTAGATAATAATGCTGTTCGGACATGGAGTTTCCCTATATACAGATTAGGGAAACTTTTATTCCACTATGCCATTAAAGGAGAGAATACCGATTTTAGAGTCGTTTACTACCGTAATTCAAAAAAAAATTCTAGTTAATGGTTCCAATTTGTTCTGAATTTTGCAGTCTGTGACTGGAAATCCACTTTTGCTCCTTTGCCATTTCAATAGAATAGAAAGAAAATTATCCTTTGCCATCTCAATAGAATAGAAAAAAAAAGGGGGGTTTTAGTAAGAAAATATGGATGAATACTTGTTCTTTTCTCGATTTTAGATCGGATTTTTTGGCGGCATGGCCAAGTGGTAAGGCAGGGGACTGCAAATCCTTTATCCCCAGTTCAAATCTGGGTGCCGCCTGATCAATAAAATACTTAGGATTATAGTACTAATCAAACTCAAAAATTTCGTACCCCCATAAGTTGGGGCAAGATAGTAACTAGGTCCGGCCATACTGAATTTTGAGAATCCATACCATAGTTCTATCCTCAAATGAGGCTTTGTTTTGGCGGCAGTGAGTGGCCCAAAGGGGGAGCTACCAACAGAGATGAGGTAGCGTTTCCTTATTCTTTTATTAATTTGAATTGATTCGGGAATTTAAAACTTCCAAAGGTCCCTAAGTCCTTTTTCAATCTAAGATTGAAGAAGGGACTTTGCCAAGAAATATCAATATACTTCGTACATCTTATGCTACCTACATACACTAAAGTAAAGGCTACTGATTCTGTCGAGAATCAGATTGAATAGGCTGATCTAAAATGAATTTCGGAGTTGTGGAGTGGATAAGGTCTCCTCACTCTTTCATAGAAAGAGAGAAAGTGGGGCAGTAGGGTTTAGGTCAAAAATAAACAGGGGGTAAAGTAGGTATCCAATAAATATTTATCTATCCAAATTTTATGGTATGGTATATTCTGACGTCCTTTGCTTATAAAAAGGTAACAAAAGGAAGAAAAAATATCTCTATTCCCGCGTCTTCTATTCAGGACATTCTCACACTCTTTCTTTTTTAAGGAATAAGAATTTGATAGGAGTAAATTCCTTTAACTGATTCATCCATAGTCTTAGAGCAGAATTTTGACTCTGTGCCCTTAATTCCACTATGATTATTGATCAATAGTAGAATAATTCCTTCATAGAAATAGGAGACATAATTTACATGGATATAGTAAGTCTCGCTTGGGCTGCTTTAATGGTAGTCTTTACATTTTCTCTTTCGCTAGTAGTATGGGGGAGAAGTGGACTCTAGGGATACTACTAATTGATTGAGTAGTCGAATTGTAGTATCAACTCTTTTCTTTAATTGATCATTTTATTTTGTATTAATCATTTTGCCAAACTTTATTTTTTCTCTTTTTCCTTTGTTTTGTTTCACTCTTGTAAAAAACTCTTTTAAGAAAGAGTCGTTCTATTCTACTATGTTTCATTCTACTATAATAGAAATAGAAAAAAATAGAATAGAAAAACCTATTATAGTAATTAAGAATTCCTACTAGAAGTGACGAGTAAAAATAAAGTTCTTTACATAAGAAAATTAGATTTTCTTACACGAAGCTATTCACAGCATATCGCACATTTTCCATTTATACTCTTTTCTTATTCTTATCTTAGAATTTTTTTTTTTCTTTTTGAAGGATCTCACGTGAAGCATCTCGCGTCATTTTTAAGTATGAAAGATTCGTAGGTTTTTTCCTTTTATTTACTTTTTTCTTTTATTATAGTCTATTCTCTTATTATTTTTCTCCGTCTCCATGGATTCTTTCAATGAAGAATTGTCTTCGATTTTTTTGATTTTGACTTGCTTGAAATTAAGTGGATGCAGTGAAAAAAGAAGTTGAATTAGATTACTATTTCAATCTACTAATCTATTCTATGTAGATTCAAGATAATATAATAGAAATAATCTAAAGTGTGGTAGAAAGAACTACATGTAGTTCTTTCTACCACACTTTAGGATTCCAACCAGATCCTTTCATTTAAGACTTGGATTTTTATTTTCTTTAATCCCTTTTTCATTTCTTCAATGATTAATTGGAATTCCAATTAATCATTTTGGCTGGCTGTTTTTACATAAATAATAAGTAAAAAGGCAGTAGGAACTAGAATGAACAAAGCAGTAGCAATAAATGCGAGAATATTTACTTCCATAACCTCTTTATTTTATTTTTTTCACAATAACTCGGGATGTAATCCCATGGAGAGGAAAAGGTGGTATCCCTGTAGAGGACTTGCATTCTGATAATACTGAATCAATTCAATATTATGAATATAGCATCTATCAAATCAATTCATGGTTGATAGTGGAATAATATAACATAGGAAGATCCCTTATCCATACAAAGACCAAAATAGGTTTTTTGATTGGATTCGGAACCTCTCCATTTTTCATCCTTTTTGACTTTTGCTTTTCTATATATATATGTATAGCCAAGAATCTTTCTTATCCAATTTCCCTTCCTTTTTCTTATAGTTATACATACAATTATGTATGTATGTATTATATAACCGACTTTCTATGGGTCACATAAACATCCAAATAAGCAGTAGAAGTAGAAATGAGATGGAGAAAAGAGGATCTTAAATCAAAAAGATCCAATATTTTAATTTAGGAAAAATAGGGTTTGCTTGGTTTTTATTTTATTAGGTTACTGTCAATATCTGCTTTTGGGGTCTAAAGATGAGAGCAGATTCATAAAAAAAGGAGTCGACAAATGGACTGAGAATGAGGTAGATTCTTTCCAAGAATTCATTGAACCCTAGTTCGGGACTGACGGGGCTCGAACCCGCAGCTTCCGCCTTGACAGGGCGGTGCTCTAACCAATTGAACTACAATCCCTGCGGGGTGTATGGCATACCTATTTAAAAATAGAACCCTAAGAAGATTCGTCTGTCGTACTCTAAGAAATAGATGAATCATATACTACTACACCCACATAGGATATGTGGGTATAGTGAGAGTGGCATAACTAGTATGCCACGATTTTTTTTATCCCTAAAAACAACTGATAATCCACCTTTCAATAAGAAAAACTGTTTTCTTTGTAAGAAAAGAATCAGAGAGATATGGCTTAGAAATAAATTTGCCCCCTCTTTTCTCTTTATCCTTTATTTCTATGGATCAGATACTTTTTTTATGGAAGAAAAAAAAAATAATTTAGTTCATATTCACGAAGCCCTAGATTTTTGGGCCGAGCTGGATTTGAACCAGCGTAGACATATCGTCAACGAATTTACAGTCCGTCCCCATTAACCGCTCGGGCATCGACCCAGGAAGAATTTATTCTAGGATTTTTGATAATCTATGACTATGATTAACCTCTTTTTATAATACTCCCTACCCCCAGGGGAAGTCGAATCCCCGCTGCCTCCTTGAAAGAGAGATGTCCTGAACCACTAGACGATAGGGGCATCACTAGACGATAGTGCTATATAGAACCACTCGTCATTATAGTATAATGATAGTATGAGCAGTTTTTTGGAATTGTCAATATACTCGAATCGAAGAGTATAAATAGATCAAAGCAAAGAGTCTTTCCTGCTTTTCTATTATGCTTTCGTAGGATTTTTTTTAGTTGTTGGTTAGGTTAATTCACGGATCATCCCCTGCTTTTTAGGGCAATTCCTTTTACTTTTCTTTTAAAGTAAAGTAAAGAAGAATAGATTAATAAAAAGGATTCTAGATTAGTTCAGTACGAATATTGATTTGATTGCTCTAACAGGAAAAAGAGTCCAATTTCATTTATTTTTTGCAATTTTAACTCTGGGCTTCGTTTAGTGTTCAGACCAAAAATATGGTCATCTCATACTAAACGAAGTCATAAAATTCAATAAAAAACAGAGACATTTAAAAAAAAAAAAAGAAAAAAAGTGAATGAATTTAGTAGAAAAGTACTCTATCGGATTCGAACCAATGACTTCGGTCTTTCCGTGGCATTACTCTACCACTAAGGGAAAAGCCCTTTATCGGATTTGAACCGATGACTTATGCCTTACCATGGCATTACTCTACCACTGAGTTAAAAGGGCTTTTTATTCAAAAATTAGCCACTTTCATTTACCATTATAGATCTACTGCATAATGTACAAAATATATGTATATATTAATGTACATAATATATACATATATATGTAGAGATTTTTTTCTATATTGAGATATAGAAGTTTATTGTTCAAAAAGGCCAAAGGGGTAATAAGAACTGCTGTTAAAAAAATGGTAGACTTTGTTTTTTTTTTTATCTTTAGCCTATTCACTTTTCACGTGCTCAGAATGTTCTGCAGAATTAGGACTTTTTTCTTCTATTGGCTGATCTTATGATGAGAACTTTCTCCATTTATGTTTTATTTTCTTTAATTCTAAATTGGGGGTATAAAGGAATTAGCCCTCTTCATATACCCATATGGCTGGGTAGTGTATTAATTTTCAGTGATATACTTCTTATCTGTTTTGGCGCGAAATTGAAACAATTTTTCACAGGCATTCCTTGGAAAAACCTTTGAGTTCAAAACTTTTCCATTTTTTAGTTTTGGACGGATTTGTTGCAGCAATTTTCAACGGCCTTTGGAAATAGTACTTGAATATTATCCAAAAGGTGTATTTTGAACAAACTATATTGGAGTTTTATCAACAATTTTATTCTAAAAAGTAGGCAGTCGAATTTATACTGCAGAGTATCGAAATTATTCTACAGCCTGCCTAACAAAAAAGAAAAGGAAGAAAGGGATTGATGGGTACTGTCGCCTATATCTCTTAGTGTATATTGTAGGAATAATCAAACTATAGAATACGATCCTAATCGAAATGCATACATTTGGTTTATAAGCTAGTGGCATGGTAAGAAGAGATTTCTTTTACAGACTAGAGAGGGGCCATCTAAATCCTAAATTAAAGGCCTGCGATTGAAGTACCAACTGTTCGCTTTTCTACGTAGGTGGGATTAGCTTCCTCCTCGAATGGCTACCCTTGACAAAGGGTAGTGTTGGTATCATAATTTCCATGTAGCGGGTATAGTTTAGTGGTAAAAGTGTGATTCGTTCTATTAATAACTGAATTTGAAATGATATACTTAAGGCATCCTTAAGTTTTTTTTTTATTCATATTCCGATGAAAACTTTAGTTCTTATAAAGGGTTTAATCCTTTTCCTCTCAATAGCATATTGAGGAAGAATATACATTCTCGCGATTAGTATCCAAAGACTAATTAAATTTGTATGCAAAATACAAATTTGATTATGAGTACAGAGGCGCGAAGCATAATTTTGCATTGGATTAAGTATTCCAATTGAATAAATATGAGTAAAGGATCTATGGATGAAGATACAAAAAAGTTTATTTCCAATCGTAACTAAATCTTCTTTTAGTTAAAAAAGAAATGGAAGCCCAATAGCTAAAAAACGATAGTTTTGGTTTACTAGAACCATCAGGATATTGTTTCAGCTCGGTGGAAACCCAACTCTTTTCCTCAGGATCTCTTGAATGAAATTAGGGAACGAAGTAAGTAGATATTTAGGAGAATTTCTATCTCCTACTCTATAGGGATCATCTAGAAAGCGGGGAGCTTTGGTTCCATTCAGACAGAAAAGCTAACATAGATGTTAAGTGGTGAGAATAGCCATAAAGGAGCCGAATGAAATCAAAATTTCATGTTCGGTTTTGAATTAGAGACGTTAAAAATAATCAACCAACGTCGACTATAACCCCTAGCCTTCCAAGCTAACGATGCGGGTTCGATTCCCGCTACCCGCTCCATTCTGTATAAAAAGACTATTCTATTTGTCTAGACACGGTAGAGACTTGTATTCAACCTTTTTCGTCCACCAGTTTTTGGCCCTACAGAGCGGAGTAGAGCAGTTTGGTAGCTCACGAGGCTCATAACCTTGAGGTCACGGGTTCGATTCCCGTCTCCGCACTTAGCAGTCCATATAAATAAAAGGACTATTCTATTTGTATAGATATGGTAGAGAGCTATATCCAATCCCTTTTTTATTCATCAGGCAGAAAAGAAAAAAGAAATACAAAGAAAGGCACAGTCTATTCCCCTTTAAAAGCAATTTTTTCTTGTTTATCTCGGTGAATCCCTGGTTTAGGGTACCCTCTTGGCAAGTTTGATTTTCGCCCCCGAAGCATTCTTTTTTTTTGAGGCGAGTGCAAAGGATAAGATAGGAAGGGGTACGGTACTAGACTAACAACTAACTACTTTAATATAAGTAGTTAAGTAGTCAACTAGACTGAATTTTTTATCATAGTACCTTACTAAATTAAGCTGGCGAGCGACG